TATAGCGGCGATAAGAAAAAAATGGGTTTTAATTACAAAACCGATAAAATGAAAAGGGAATTCTTTCATATCTTAAGAGGTACACCTTCGCTAAGTATACCTAACTCTAATTTCCCGAATTCTCTAGAAAATTTCAAAAATTCTCTACAATCAGAGGGGATTGCCGATTCTCTAGAAACAGAGGACTTTCTATTTTTTCTAGAATTAGAGGGGATTCCCGAATCGGAGTGCGTTCCAGGTTTTCTAGAAGCAGAGAATCCTGCCAAATATCTAGTATCACAGAAGTCTTTTGTTGCCGATTATCTAGAATCAGAGGCTCTTTTCGATATGGAGAAAAGCCCGAAGAGAAAATATTTGGATTGGAGAATTTTCCATTTTTGTCTTACAAACAAAGAAAAAATGGAATTCTGGATTAATATTGAAAAAAACAAAGAAAATACTGAAACGGAGAGTAAGGGGAATAAATATCAAATAATTGAGAAAGACGGTGACCGAGATCGTTTTTGTGACAAAGATATTTTGTATCCTATGCTTGTCAAAAGAGGTCAAGAATTTGTAAAAAGACACCCACCTGAGTTAGATTGGATGGGAATGAATGACGAAATAGTATACTGTCTCGTATCAAATTTTGAATTGGGGTTCTTTTTTTCAAAATTCGACAAACTTTACAACGCATATAAGAGAAGACCGTGGGTAATACCAACCCAATTACTTCTTTTCAATTATAAAGAAACTCGATTTCAGAACCCAGTGAATCTTCAATCAATTCTCAGAATACCAAAGAGAACCACCAGGAGAACAAGAAACACCAGTAGAAGACTAATCACCAGTAGAAGCGTAATCACCAGTAGACCAAAAATAAAAAACGCCAAGAGAAGAATAATCATCAGGAGACCACAAACCAGGAGCAGAATAATCATCAGTACACCACAAAGCACCAGGAGAAGGAGAACAAAAAACACCAGTAGAACAGGAAACACCAGTAGAACAGAAAACACCGGTTGGCGGAATTTTCTTTTGAGTCCACTCAAACGGCGAGCTCACCAGCCATTCAGAGCGACCATAGATGCTAAGGATGTAGACGAAAGCATTTCGTCGAATATCCAAACATATACTTACCTGCTAAAAGACAAGGCCTTCTTTCAAAAGGACAAAACAAAGAAAAATCTATGGATTAAATCCTTGATTCGACGAAGAGAATTTAATGTGGACATTTTTGCTTTTCGGAGTCAAAAGAAAAATGCTCGGCTTAAGGATAGGACTAGGGGAGATCTAAAATTGATCTCTAGAGGAAGATTGGTTGTTGAGATTCCGCATGTACCGAAAAAAAACAAGACGAAGCTTAATGGAAAATTTCTTATGTATCAAACCATAGCTATTTTATTGGTTCATAAGACCAAACAACAAATTAATCAAGGATGCGGAGAAAAAAGCTATATTAATAAAGAGAATTTTTTCAAATCTATTGAAAGACTTAAAAGTCTAATTGGATTTAGAAAGAAAAAAGATTTTCTTGTTCCTGAAAATCTTTTATCCACTAGAAGTCGTAGAGAGTTGAGAATTCTACTCTCTTTCAATTCAAAAAAAGAAAATGATATTCATATGAATACAGAACTTTTCAAAAGTAATAATAGAAAAAACTGCAGCCGCTTTGACATTATAGAAAAAAGTAAATATGACATTATAGAAAAAAGTAAATATTTTGATAGAGAGAAAAAGAAACTACTTCAATTCAAACTTTTTCTTTGGCCCAATTTTCGATTCGAAGATTTAGCTTGTATGAACCGCTTTTGGTTTAATACAAATAATTCCAGTCGGTTCAGTATGTTAAGGATACGTATCTATCCACAATTGAAAATGAAATAAAGGTACGTTTGTCATATATATATATTCTATAGCATATCTGATCTAATATAGGAAAACAAGGATATAGACACATTCCTTGTTTTCCATTCTATATTCTATTCTGATACCTGGAATTCGATTGCCTATCAATTCTATCTAGAAAGGAAGCCATGGAATTTACTTTGAGATACAAAATTTTCTCTTTTGTAAGTGAAGAGATATACTATCCTTTTTTATTTCTAGCCAACTAAAAAAAAAGAAAAAAAAAATTGTATTAATTAATAAGAAATTCTATTTGACAAAATTCGGAATTGCTAACGAATTGAAGATTTTTGTGTATAAAAAGAAAAATGAATTGACATTCTTATTTATTATTCTTATTCCATTTTTTGTTATTATTCCTGATCAATAAAACTATTTTAAAAATGGGCGGTAGGAGGAGGATTTCATTTTATGGTAAAAAATTCACCCATCTTTATTTCAAAAGAGGAAAACCCCGGATCCGTTGAATTTCAAATAATAAGCTTTACTAATAGGATACGAGGACTTACTTCACATTTTCAATTGCACAGAAAAGACTATTTATCTCAAAGAGGTTTGCGGAAAATTCTAGAAAAACGACGACGGCTACTATCTTATTTGGCAAAGAAAAACCCACTAGGTTATAAAAACTTAATTAGGGAGTTGGATATTCGGGAGTCAAAAACGCGGTAATTTAAAATTTAATTATTTGATTTATTCGATCTTGAATTTTGATGAATTTCTTTTCGTCTTCAGCAATTCATAGAAGAATGAATCGAGGAAATCACTATGAATGTACCAGCTAAAAGAAAAGATTTTATGATAGTCAATATGGGTCCCCATCACCCATCAATGCACGGTGTTCTTCGACTCATCCTTACTCTAGACGGTGAAGATGTTATTGACTGTGAACCAATATTAGGTTATTTACACAGAGGAATGGAAAAAATTGCGGAAAACCGAACAATTATACAATATTTACCTTATGTAACACGTTGGGATTATTTAGCGACTATGTTCGCAGAAGCAATAACAGTAAATGGGCCAGAACAGATTGGAAATATTCAAGTACCTAAAAGAGCCAGCTATCTCAGAGTAATTATGTTAGAGTTGAGTCGTATAGCTTCTCATCTGTTATGGCTTGGTCCTTTTATGGCGGATATTGGTGCACAAACTCCTTTTTTCTATATTTTTAGAGAAAGAGAATTAATATATGATTTATTTGAAGCAGCTACAGGTATGAGAATGATGCATAATTATTTTCGTATCGGAGGAGTAGCAGCAGATCTGCCTTATGGTTGGCTAGATAAATGTTTAGATTTTTGTGATTATTTTTTAACAAGAATTGCTGAATATCAAAAACTTATCACACGAAATCCCATTTTTTTAAAACGAGTTGAGGGAGTGGGTATTATTAGTGCAGAGGAAGCAATAAACTGGGGGTTGTCGGGACCAATGTTACGAGCTTCTAGAATACAATGGGATCTTCGTAAAATTGATCATTATGAGTGTTATGATGAATTTGATTGGGAAGTCCAATGGCAAAAAGAAGGGGATTCATTATCTCGTTATTTGGTCCGAATTGGTGAAATGACTGAATCCATAAAAATTATTCAACAAGCTTTGGAAGGAATTCCAGGGGGGGGTCATGAAAATTTAGAAACCAGACGTTTGGATTTTTATAGAAAAAGTGATCCAGAATGGAACGATTTTGAATACCGATTCATTAGTAAAAAAGCTTCTCCTACTTTTGAATTGACCAAACAAGAACTTTATGTAAGAGTAGAAGCACCAAAGGGAGAATTGGGAATTTTCTTGATAGGGGATCAGACTAGGTTTCCTTGGAGATGGAAAATTCGTCCGCCGGGTTTTATCAATTTGCAAATTCTTCCTCAATTAGTTAAAAGAATGAAATTGGCTGATATTATGACAATATTAGGGAGCATAGATATCATTATGGGAGAAGTTGATCGTTGAAATGATAATTGATACAACAAAAGTACAAGCTATTAATTCCTTTTCCAAATGGGAATTCTTAAAGGAGGCTTTTGAAATTGTGTGGGTACTTGGTCCTATTTTGACTCTTGTATTGGCAATAACGATAGGCTTACTAGTAATTGTGTGGTTAGAAAGAGAAATATCTGCAGGGATACAACAACGAATTGGGCCTGAATACGCTGGACCATTAGGAGTTCTTCAAGCTCTAGCGGATGGAACCAAACTACTTTTCAAAGAAAATCTTTTTCCATCTAGAGGGGATACTCGTTTGTTCAGTATCGGACCGGCCATAGCAGTCATATCGACTCTATTAAGTTATTCAGTGATTCCTTTTAGTTATCATCTTGTTTTAGCGGATCTAAATATCGGTATTTTTTTATGGATTGCCATTTCAAGCACAGCTCCCCTTGGACTTCTTATGTCGGGATATGGATCAAATAATAAATATTCCTTTTTAGGTGGTCTACGAGCTGCCGCTCAATCCATTAGTTATGAAATACCATTGACTCTTTGTGTATTATCCATATCTCTACGTGCGATTCGTTAAAAAACCTTTGCTATCCCCCCCTTTATTTATTTATTTTCTTTTTTTTTTTAGGAAATAAAGAAGAGAAATCATTTGAAGGAATATCCTTTATATTCATCATTTGAATTGATGAACTTAATTTGATAGCTATATGAGTGAAAGAAAACAGCTTTGAAATTTGCAGTAAAAAAATCGAGACTCATTTCTGATGTACAAGAATAATACAAAAATAAACATAAGAAAATGAGACCATTTGCCCCAAGATTGGTTGATTAGTCATCCTGGCTTGAAGCGGGTTCAAAAAACTGACTCTATTGAGTTTTTACTATTATGTCTAAGTATTACCATAATGCAAACGGACAATTGAAGACAAATGTGTGCGTGGTTAGGAACACCAAGATACACAAAGGATTAGTAATCGAGATTTTGGAAATTATCCAAATAGGGTATTTCTTCATAATATAATAAAGAATATTAATTGGGGCTTTCAATTAGTAGAAATGCTAAAGCAGTACTCCCCAAGATTCCGATTCAGAGTATGCTCCTACCGCATGATTAAAGAAATAACTATCAAAAACGAAAGAATCCTTTCTTTTTTTTAGAAAGAAGAATAGAAACGAAAAAGGATCCTTTGTTCTTCTTTTTTTCTTATATCCATTTATATTCGTACAAATCGAATTCATATCATAATTCATGAACTAAACTAATAGAATGTCTAATTCTTTTTCGTAATTGAAAACTAAAAGTTTCAATATATATTGACATTTCTGCAACGAGTATTTTATTGAAGGATAAAAGTTATTGCTAAAAAAAGAAAAATTTTGAAAGGATAAGATTGATTCCGAAGTACTTTTTTAGTATTCTAACAGACGGAATTTCATTGGTCGAATTTGGGAATGTTTCATAGATTTTCACCTTATTTATATTACAAATAGATACAAATATGTGGAGATAAATAATATCATCTAGTCCTTATATTTTTTTATGACCTTCGAGGAGCCGTATGAGGTGAAAATCTCATGTACGGTTCTGTAATAGCGATAGTAACAGTGATGTTATCATCGACTATGATTATCTAACAGTTTAAGTACAGTTGATATAGTTGAGGCACAATCAAAATATAGTTTCTGGGGGTGGAATTTGTGGAGACAACCTGTAGGGTTTATCATTTTCTTTATTTCTTCCCTAGCGGAATGTGAGAGATTGCCTTTTGATTTACCAGAAGCAGAAGAAGAGTTAGTAGCAGGTTATCAAACTGAATATTCAGGTATCAAATTTGGTTTATTTTATATTGCTTCCTATCTAAACCTATTAGTTTCTTCCTTATTTGTAACAGTTCTTTACTTAGGCGGTTGGAATATCTCTATTCCATACATATTCGTTCCGGAATTTTTTGAAATAAATAAAATAAGTGAAGTCTTTACAATAACAATAGGTATTTTTATTACATTGGTTAAAACTTATTTGCTCTTATTCATTTCTATCACAACAAGATGGACTTTACCTAGACTAAGAATGGACCAACTATTAAACCTTGGATGGAAATTTCTTTTACCTATTTCTCTTGGTAATCTATTATTAACAACCTCTTTTCAACTCCTTTCACTCTAAAAGCAAGATTTTTCTATATTCATGACTTGTCTCAAACAAGATAAAGAAACAAACATAAAATTATTCATAAAAATTCACGATATGCTCCCCATGGTAATTGGGTTCATTAATTATGGTCAACAAACCATACGAGCTGCAAGATACATTGGTCAAAGTTTCATGATTACCTTATCTCACGCAAATCGTTTACCGGTAACTATTCAATATCCTTATGAAAAATTAATCACATCCGAGCGGTTCCGCGGTCGAATCCATTTCGAATTTGATAAATGCATTGCTTGTGAAGTATGTGTTCGCGTATGTCCTATAGATCTACCTGTTGTAGATTGGAAATTGGAAACGGACATTCGAAAAAAACGGTTGTTTAATTACAGTATTGATTTCGGAATCTGTATATTTTGTGGCAACTGCGTTGAGTATTGCCCAACAAATTGTTTATCAATGACTGAAGAATATGAGCTTTCCACTTATAATCGTCACGAATTGAATTATAATCAAATCGCTTTAGGTCGTTTACCAATGTCAGCAATTGAAGATTATACAATTCGAACTATTTTTAATTCACCTGAAAAAAATGGATAAATTGCCTTTGATTGATTAATGGATTAATGATTAAAGATTCATTAAATAAAGATTAATTAAAGAAAGAACAATTTTGAATTATTACATTAAAAATTAAGATTTCTATTTCTATATTTAGAATTTCTATATTTCTATCTATCTATATATACTTAATATATATATATATAGATAGATAGATATTTTTTATCTAAACTTAAAGATTTATAAGTATAGAATGAGATTTCTTTCATTTTGTTTGGTCAATAACTACAAAAACTACAAACCCTAATTATTACTATTGATTTGATGATTGGTTGGTAAGAATTCCATCATTGTTTCATTTTGATTTAAAATATATTAATAGAGTTATATTATAATAATAGAGTTAGGATTCTATCCATAATTATTTTAAAATCAAAATTCGAGTCTTTACCTGTTCAAGAAAGAGAGAGCGCGATTAGTCCAATAGCTGTATCTATAGTAAGTTCCACTCCTTAGGGTGGAATTCAATTATAAATCTATTAGCATTTTAAATAGTCTTTTTTCCTGGTCGGAGTCAATAAGGTCATGAAAAAACAATTAACGTTTTTTATCTTGTATTTTACGCACAATGGATTTATCTGGACCAATACATGATTTTCTTTTAGTCTTTCTGGGATTAGGTCTGATATTCGGAGGTCTAGGAGTAGTATTGCTTACTAATCCAATTTATTCTGCCTTTTCTTTGGGATTCGTTCTTGTTTGTATATCCTTATTTTATATTTTATCAAATTCTCATTTTGTAGCTGCTGCGCAGCTCCTTATTTATGTAGGAGCTATAAATGTTTTAATTCTATTTAGTGTGATGTTCATGAATGGTCCAGAGTATTCAAAAGGTTTTAATCTTTGGGCTGTTGGAAATGGGGTCACCTCTCTAGTTTCTATAAGTATTTTTGTTTTATTAATTACTTTTATTTCAGATACGACCTGGTACGGGATTATTTGGACTACAAGAGCAAACCAGATTCTCGAACAAGATTTAATAAATACTGGCCAACAAATTGGAATTCATTTATCAACAGATTTTTTTCTTCCGTTTGAATTCATTTCAATAATTCTTTTAGTTGCTTTAATAGGTGCGATTACTGTGGCTCGTGAGCCATAAATCTGTAAAATTAGTAACCACAATACAAATTTCACTCTGTTCTAGATTATCACATATATTTTTCGCCAATTCGATTTGAAGATTATTCATAATAAAACTCCTTTTATTCGACCTATTACTAAATATATGTCTTTGCTCTGTACTTGTAATATTCTTAATTGTAGTTAATCCAATCTGTTAATCTTGAATTTTTATTCGTTGTTTATGTTTCTATTGAAATAAATTGAAATTTATAAGGAGTTGGTCTATGATGCTCGAACATGTACTTGTTTTCAGTGCCTATTTATTTTCTATCGGTATCTATGGATTGATTACGAGTCGAAATATGGTTAGAGCCCTTATGTGTCTTGAACTTATACTAAATGCTGTTAATATGAATTTCGTAATATTTTCTGATTTTTTTGATAGTCGCCAATTAAAAGGAAATATTTTTGCAATTTTTGTTATATCTATCGCAGCCGCCGAAGCTGCTATTGGACCGGCTATCGTTTCGTCAATTTTTCGTAATCGAAAATCAATTCGTATTAATCAATCCAATTTGTTGAATAAGTAATATTGATGATATAAAATAGAATGTTCATATTCATTAATTCGAATTTAAATTGGTATCTATGATACATAATGTATCTGATCGTGTTTGTGAAAATAGAAAAAATTAAAGTATCTTGGCTTTATCTTATGAATCGATGTGGAATGAAATATTGAATAGCAAAATTCTGGCAAATCGTTGATTCATCTGGTGTCTAAATATATAAAAATTTAGGAATTTACTAGGTCGAAAATTTATGACATTAAAAAAAATTAAAAGATCCAATGTCACACTCAGTAAAAATTTATAATACATGTATAGGGTGCACTCAATGTGTTCGGGCCTGCCCCACGGATGTATTAGAAATGATACCTTGGGACGGATGTAAAGCTAAACAAATAGCTTCCGCCCCAAGAACAGAAGATTGCGTCGGTTGTAAGAGATGTGAATCCGCCTGCCCAACGGATTTCCTGAGTGTACGAGTTTATTTATGGCATGAAACAACTCGAAGCATGGGTCTAGCTTATTGACTCTTTCCATAAAACCATAAAAAGCCACTTGAACCCATTTGGTTTTTTGTTTACCGACAAAAACCCGTACTTGAAAAACCAATATTGGTTTTTCAAGTACGGGTTTTTGTGGCCCAAGTGTATCTTGTCTTTACCACGAATTCTTTTCCTTGGTCAACAACATTTGTCCTTTTACCAATATCCGCGGGTTGCTTAATTTTCTTTTTCCCTCATAAAGGAAATAAGATAATTAGGTGGTATACTATTTCTATCTGTATATTAGAACTTCTTTTAATGACCTATGCTTTCTCTTATTATTTCCAATTGGACGATCCATTAATTCAATTAGCGGAGGATTATAAGTGGATCGATTTCTTGGATTTTGATTGGCGATTGGGGATAGATGGACTCTCGCTAGGACCCATTTTATTGACAGGATTTATCACGACTTTAGCTACTTTAGCGGCTCGGCCAGTTACTCGGGATTCCAGATTATTTCATTTTCTGATGTTAGCGATGTATAGTGGCCAAATAGGATTATTTGCTTCTCAAGATCTTTTACTTTTTTTCATTATGTGGGAGTTAGAATTAATTCCCGTTTATCTACTTCTATCCATGTGGGGAGGAAAGAAACGTTTGTATTCAGCTACAAAATTTATTTTGTATACTGCGGGCAGTTCCATTTTTTTATTAATGGCAGCTTTGGGTCTCGCTTTATATGCGTTCAATGAACCAACATTCAATTTTGAAAAATCAGCCAATCAATCATATCCTGTAAGCCTAGAAATACTATTCTATATTGGGTTTCTTGTTGCTTTTGCTGTCAAATCACCGATTATACCTTTCCATACATGGTTACCAGACACCCACGGAGAAGCACATTATAGTACTTGTATGCTCTTAGCTGGAATCTTATTAAAAATGGGGGCATATGGATTGATTCGAATCAATATGGAATTATTACCCCACGCCCATTCTTTATTTTCTCCCTGGTTGGTAATAGTAGGCGCAATACAAATAATCTATGCAGCTTTAACATCTTCTGGTCAACGAAATTTAAAAAAGAGAATAGCCTATTCTTCTGTATCTCATATGGGTTTCATAATTATAGGGATTTGCTCTATAAGTGATATGGGACTCAATGGCGCTGTTTTACAAATAATATCACATGGATTTATTGGTGCTGCACTTTTTTTCTTGGCGGGGACGAGTTATGATAGAATACATCTTGTTTATCTTGACGAAATGGGCGGAATGGCTACCCTAATGCCAAAAATATTCACGATGTTCAGTGTCTTATCATTAGCCTCCCTTGCATTACCGGGCATGAGTGGTTTTGTTGCGGAATTAATAGTCTTTCTTGGAATAATTACCGGCCAAAAATATCTTTTAATGCCAAAAATTCTAATTACTTTTGTAATGGCAGTTGGAATGATATTGACTCCTATTTATTTATTATCCATGTTACGCCAAATGTTCTATGGATACAAGCTGTTTGATGCTGCAAACTCGTATTTTTTTGATTCTGGGCCCCGGGAATTTTTTGTTTCGATATGTCTACTTTTACCAGTAATAGGTATTGGACTTTTTCCGGATTTCGTTTTCTCATTAGCAGTTGAGAAGGTTAGTGCTATTCTATCTAATTATTTTAATAGGTAGTTATTCGAAATAAAACAAAAAATCAATCAAAAAAAACCTATTCTTTCATTAAAACAAAAAAAGAAGAATTACAACCAAATATCTTTGGCATTTGTGAGAACCTTTTGAATCACTATATTACTTGATTCAAAAGGTTCTCAGCCACTTAACTGAGGTTTCTTATATATCTATAATTATTATAGAATATAATAATAATATATTTCTTATATTCTAATTATAGGCTGGGTTGGGTTGTCCTATGGTTTTATTCGTCAATACTTTTTTTTTTCAATTCAATTTAATGTAAATGAACCATAACTATGTAGTCCTATTCCCAATAAATTAACCCCAAAATAGCATACCCAGATTATAAGAAAGCCTATAGAAGCAACAATTGCAGAACTGAAACCTTGAAAATTTTTATTGGTTCGAGTATGCAAATAAATTGCAAATATGACCCAAGTAATAAATGCCCAAGTTTCCTTTGGGTCCCAATTCCAATAGGACCCCCATGTTTCATTAGCCCAGACTGCTCCCGAAAGGATACCTATGGTTAAAAAGATAAACCCTATACTAATAATACGATAACTCCAATTATCCAATTGTTGAATCAACTGAAATCTGTAATAATTCCTATCCTTATTCCTATTTGTCTTTAAAGACAAAGAAGAAAGAGTTCGTGACAAATCGTTCCTTTGCCTCATGTAAAGGATGGAAAGGATCTTGGCGAAGGAAAAATCTTTTAAGAAATTTATGCTTTTTTTAACAGTTCTTATGACGACTTTTCGAAATCGAATTACTAGAAGTGCTACTGATAATAATGATCCACATAAAAGAGCTGCATAGCCCAATATCATCATACTTACGTGCATCATTAACCACTGGGATTGCAGAGCGGGTACTAAGATTTCCGATTGATGCATATCAGTTAAAAAACCCGAAGTAGCAAAGCTTTGGGTACAAAAAGTACTAGGCGCGGTTATTACGCTTAATAAATTTTGATGCTTTTTAAAATAAGGAACCATATGAATAATGGAGAAACCCCAAGAAAGGAATATTAATGATTCATATAAATTACTTATTGGTAAATGTTTCAAATAAATCCAACGAGTAATTAATAATCCTGTTATACAGCAAAAAGTAATTAGCATACCCTTTTCTGACGAATCAGATAGTTCGGTAAATTCAGCGACTAATAAACTTAGCAAATTAATTAAAATTACAATTGAAACCACCGAAAACGATATATGAGTCAATACATGCTCAAAACTTAACATAATCATAAAAGACAAAAAAAACGTAATAAAGTTACTTTAATTATGCATAAGGCATATTTAAATTGGGAATTCAATTCATTATACGATTTTTTGTATCCTTTTGAAAACAAAAAGACGTTATGCCGCTACTCGGACTCGAACCGAGATGCTCTAGCACTGCTTCCTAAGAGCAGCGTGTCTACCGATTTCACCATAGCGGCTTGCTCAACATTATAATAACCTATTTTGATTCAATCGTCAAACTTAAAGGGCTCAATTTAATAGAATATTTTTTAGGTCAATCAAATTAATGAAAAAACAATTGGAATTTAAAATTCCAATTTTAGTGATCCATTCTAAGGATTTCTGGAAATCTTTTTTTGTATTACTCGTTAGAATTTCATTCTGTAGCGAACTTTTATTAGGATTTAGTAAACCAATTAGATATTGATCTCCGGGTATATTATATAATAAAAAATAAAAAAAGAGTTGTTAGTTCTGTCCAAAAAGATTGACCAATTCAATATATATATTTTGATACAATGTTGGGCCCAAACATATGATCATGATCAAAACGAGATTTTTCAAAATTTATACAGTTTGATCTACCTAAAAGTGAAAGGCGCTTTTTTTTTCTTAATTGAGTTGAAAGCAAAAAAAGGTTGATTCTATTTTTTATAGTTATTTCAAATAATAATTGTTAAGAAAGTTCTAAAATAAGCTTGAAACTTATTCAAATTCTTGATTTATTTTTTTTACTAAAGACCTTAGATTTGCCCTTTTCTATTCAATTTTCCATTCAAAGTTTAAATAAAAATACAAATAAAAATCAAACACGTCTTAATCTTTTGATTTTGTCTCTTTATTTATTATTGTTATGCTTTTTTATGATTCTGACAAGTGGGTCGATGGGGAAAATCAGAATCCCCATCCCCAAAATGATAAACGAAATTCTACTTTTTCTCATATCAAGTCGAGTTGAATTAGCCCAGGTTTTTCTTTTTTATTTGTCGCACAAAAAAACTTTTTGAATTACCAGTAGAAAGGGATTTTGCTAAGGAAAAAGCTTTCAACGCTGCCCAAGATCCTTTTCTTTTCCAAATATTTTTTCGAATACGCTTTTTTGCTATAGAAGTGCGCTTTTTTGGAACTGCCATTTTAAAAAAAAAAGAAAGTAATTAATATTCTATATGGATGTGAAAGACATCTATTGTTAAAAAAAACGCATTCTTTATTATATCGATTATATCGATCTTTTTAGTTAGTCTTTATATGATATTCTCTTCATCTTCATAAAAAAGCGCGTCCATTTATTTCTTATTTTTCTCTTTCGATTTATATCCTTTTCAAATTCAAATAAAAATCGAGTACTATTTTTGATAAAATTCTTCACTCTTTCTATATGTATCTATATGTATAAAAATCCTTATTAATTATTGTAATTTATAATAATAAATGCAAATTTCATTTTAGAATTAGGTATCCTTTTCTATTTTCACTAGTATCCTTGTGATATCATTTGACCAATTTAAACTTCTTAATTTGAATATATTAAGTATTTGGAAAAAGATTAAGAATAATTTTAAATAATGAGATTTTTTTATGGAACATACATATCAATATTCATGGATTATACCTTTCGTTACACTTCCAGTCCCTATGTTAATAGGAATGGGACTCCTACTTTTCCCGGCGTCAACAAAAAAACTTCGTCGTATGTGGGCTTTTTCAAGTATTTTTTTGTTAAGTACAGTTTTCGTTTTTTCGACCAATCTGTCTATTCAGCAAATAAATAGCAGTTCTGTCTATCAATATATATGGTCGTGGACCATTAACAATGATTTTTCTTTAGAATTTGGATATTTGATCGACTCACTTACTTCTATTTTGTTAATATTAATTACTACGGTTGGAATTTTTGTCCTTATTTATAGTGATAGTTATATGTCTTATGATCAAGGCTATTTAAGATTTTTTGCTTATATGAGCTTTTTCAATACTTCAATGTTAGGATTAGTTACTAGTTCGAATTTAATACAAATCTATATTTTTTGGGAATTAGTTGGAATGTGTTCGTATCTATTAATAGGGTTTTGGTTCACACGACCGATTGCGTCCAATGCTTGTCAAAAGGCGTTTGTAACTAATCGTGTAGGCGATTTTGGTTTATTATTAGGAATTTTAGGTCTTTATTGGATAACGGGCAGTTTCGAATTTCAGGATTTGTTTGAAATATTCAATAACTTAATTTCGAATAATGACAATGAACTTTTCTTTTTTACTTTGTGCGCCTTCCTATTATTTTCCGGTGCAATTGCTAAATCTGCGCAATTCCCCCTTCATGTATGGTTACCAGATGCCATGGAAGGACCCACCCCTATTTCCGCTCTGATACACGCGGCTACTATGGTAGCCGCGGGAATTTTTCTTGTAGCTCGACTTCTTCCTCTTTTCGTAGTCATACCTTATATAATGAATCTAATAACTTTGATAGGGATAATAACAGTACTTTTAGGAGCTACTTTAGCTCTTGCTCACAAAGATATTAAAAGAAGTTTAGCCTATTCGACAATGTCTCAATTGGGTTATATGATGTTAGCTTTAGGTATGGGGTCTTATCGAGCCGCTTTATTTCATTTGATTACTCATGCATATTCGAAAGCCTTGTTGTTTTTAGGATCTGGATCCATTATTCATTCAATGGAAGCTATTGTTGGCTATTCCCCAGATAAGAGCCAGAATATGATTCTTATGGGGGGTTTAACAAAACGTGTTCCAATTACAAAAAACGCTTTTTTATTAGGAACTCTTTCTCTTTGTGGTATTCCACCCCTCGCCTGTTTTTGGTCTAAAGATGAAATTCTTAATGATAGTTGGTTGTATTCACCTATTTTCGGAATAATAGCTTGTTCGACGGCGGGATTAACAGCCTTTTATATGTTTCGGGTTTATTTACTTACTTTTGGGGGGCATTTTAATGTTCATTTTACAAATTACAGCGGTAAAAAAAGCAGTGCGCTCTATTCACTATCTCTATGGGGTAAAGGAGAATCAAAAATGTTAAAAAAAAAAATGGGTTTATTAGCTTTATTAACAATCAATAATAGTCAACGGGCTTCTTTTTTTTGCAAGAAAAGATATCAAATTGACGGTACTATAAAAAAGATGACGCGCCCTTTTGTTATTAATCATTTTGGAACTAAAAGCATTTTTTCCTATCCGCAAGAATCAGATAATACTATGTTATTTCCAATGTTAGTTTTGGGACTATTTACTTTCTTTATTGGAGCAATAGGAATTCCTTTTAATCAATTTAATCAAGAAGGGGTGGATTTAGATATATTATCTAAACTGTTAAGTCCATCTTTAAACCTTTTGCATCAGAATGAAAATAATTCTGCGGATTTTTATGAATTTGTAACAAAGGCCGCTTTTTCGATCAGTATAGCTTTTTTTGGAATATTTATAGCCTCCTCTTTATATAAGCCGGTTTATTCATCCTTACATAATTTTAAGTTCTTCAATTTGTTCGTCAAAAAGGGTCCTAAAAGAATTTTTTGGGATAAAACAATAAACATGATATATGATTGGTCTTATAATCGTGCTTACATAGATACTTTTTATGCACGATTTTTAACTAAAGGTATAAGACAATTAGTAGAATTTACTCTGTTTTTTGATAGACGAGTAATTGATGGAATTATCAATGGGATCGGTGTTATGAGTTTCTTTATAGCAGAAGGTATCAAATATGTAGGAGGCGGACGGATCTCTTCTTATCTCTTAGTTTTTTTATTTTATATATTAATATTAATTTTTATTAATTTACTATTTTATTAATTTTAACTCTCTTCTAATATTCTTTTTTTCTATTAAATATTAAAATAAAATATATATTTTATTTCATATGATATGAATTATCATGTTTATCTTGAATTATACTTTAATTTCCTTTTCTATTAATTCTATATTTTCGAGAATTCGAATTCTATATTAATTATTAATATATTTAATATTTTTTATTAAAAAGTTTAGTTTAGGTTAGTTTTAGGTTGGTTAATGGGTGAATTTTTTACCATAAAATGAAATCCTCCTCCTACCGCCCATTTTTAAAATAGTTTTATTGATCAGGAATAATAACAAAAAATGGAATAAGAATAATAAATAAGAATGTCAATTCATTTTTCTTTTTATACACAAAAATCTTCAATTCGTTAGCAATTCCGAATTTTGTCAAATAGAATTTCTTATTAATTAATACAATTTTTTTTTTCTTTTTTTTTAGTTGGCTAGAAATAAAAAAGGATAGTATATCTCTTCACTTACAAAAGAGAAAATTTTGTATCTCAAAGTAAATTCCATGGCTTCCTTTCTAGATAGAATTGATAGGCAATCGAATTCCAGGTATCAGAATAGAATATAGAATGGAAAACAAGGAATGTGTCTATATCCTTGTTTTCCTATATTAGATCAGATATGCTATAGAATATATATATATGACAAACGTACCTTTATTTCATTTTCAATTGTGGATAGATACGTATCCTTAACATACTGAACCGACTGGAATTATTTGTATTAAACCAAAAGCGGTTCATACAAGCTAAATCTTCGAATCGAAAATTGGGCCAAAGAAAAAGTTTGAATTGAAGTAGTTTCTTTTTCTCTCTATCAAAATATTTACTTTTTTCTATAATGTCATATTTACTTTTTTCTATAATGTCAAAGCGGCTGCAGTTTTTTCTATTATTACTTTTGAAAAGTTCTGTATTCATATGAATATCATTTTCTTTTTTTGAATTGAAAGAGAGTAGAATTCTCAACTCTCTACGACTTCTAGTGGATAAAAGATTTTCAGGAACAAGAAAATCTTTTTTCTTTCTAAATCCAATTAGACTTTTAAGTCTTTCAATAGATTTGAAAAAATTCTCTTTATTAATATAGCTTTTTTCTCCGCATCCTTGATTAATTTGTTGTTTGGTCTTATGAACCAATAAAATAGCTATGGTTTGATACATAAGAAATTTTCCATTAAGCTTCGTCTTGTTTTTTTTCGGTACATGCGGAATCTCAACAACCAATCTTCCTCTAGAGATCAATTTTAGATCTCCCCTAGTCCTATCCTTAAGCCGAGCATTTTTCTTTTGACTCCGAAAAGCAAAAATGTCCACATTAAATTCTCTTCGTCGAATCAAGGATTTAATCCATAGATTTTTCTTTGTTTTGTCCTTTTGAAAGAAGGCCTTGTCTTTTAGCAGGTAAGTATATGTTTGGATATTCGACGAAATGCTTTCGTCTACATCCTTAGCATCTATGGTCGCTCTGAATGGCTGGTGAGCTCGCCGTTTGAGTGGACTCAAAAGAAAATTCCGCCAACCGGTGTTTTCTGTTCTACTGGTGTTTCCTGTTCTACTGGTGTTTTTTGTTCTCCTTCTCCTGGTGCTTTGTGGTGTACTGATGATTATTCTGCTCCTGGTTTGTGGTCTCCTGATGATTATTCTTCTCTTGGCGTTTTTTATTTTTGGTCTACTGGTGATTACGCTTCTACTGGTGATTAGTCTTCTACTGGTGTTTCTTGTTCTCCTGGTGGTTCTCTTTGGTATTCTGAGAATTGATTGAAGATTCACTGGGTTCTGAAATCGAGTTTCTTTATAATTGAAAAGAAGTAATTGGGTTGGTATTACCCACGGTCTTCTCTTATATGCGTTGTAAAGTTTGTCGAATTTTGAAAAAAAGAACCCCAATTCAAAATTTGATACGAGACAGTATACTATTTCGTCATTCATTCCCATCCAATCTAACTCAGGTGGGTGTCTTTTTACAAATTCTTGACCTCTTTTGACAAGCATAGGATACAAAATA